AGGCATTTGCTCATATAATCTCACTAAAGAAGGAGCCATTTTCATTGTTACTGTGCCGGCTGTTAAAATTAGATCCGCTTGCCTAGGACTCGATCTTGGTACCAGTCCATAACGATCAAAATCAAATCGCGAGCCTATTAATGAAGCAAATTCAATGAAGCAACAACTGGTACCATATAGAAGGGGCCATAAACTGGAGAGTCTTGACCAATTCGAAAGATCATTTGATGTAGTTGAAATAACCGAATTTTGGGTTGTTCGATCAAGTAATGGAAACTCAATGGAATTCATAACCATCTCAATGTAATTTTTTCTTTCTGTTTTCTTTTTATTGTATGAATATTCAATATTCAGGAGCTAAGACCATTCCAATGCTCCCTTTCGCCATGCATAAACTGAACCAACAATTGGGATAAGCACGAAAATTAAAGCTTCTATAAATACGGATACACCCAATACATCGAAACTCATCGCCCATGGATAAAGAAAAACCGTTTCAACATCAAAAACAACAAAAACTAGAGCAAACATATAATAACGTATTCGGAATTGTAACCAAGCATCCCCCATTGGTTCTATACCCGATTCATAACTAGAGAGTTTCTCTGGTCCTTCGCTAATTGGGGCCAAAACTCCGGAAATTAGAAATGCGAAAATAGGAATAACACTTGATGTTATTAGAAATGCCCAGAAAATATCATATTCGTGAAGCAGAAACATAGATGCACTCCTATGAATGTGGAAAATATACCGGATTAGTCAATTCAAATTGGAATTGATCTATAACCGTTTAGGCGAAATAACAATTCATTTTGATCGAACTGCTCAGTTTTCTTTGTTTGTTGTGGGTCAAGTCTCGTTTCAAGATTCATCGATCGAAAGGAATCCTATTTAGACTTCCGATTTTCGATTCTATTTCGATATGATATAGACATATTATTTATGTTATGCTCTTATACAAATATACAAATAAAACTCTTTCGCTTTTATTTTGCCTCGGGTTATCTCTAAGGAGAAAGCATTCAAATACAAAAAAAAGAAAGAATTAAAAAAAATTAGAATTCTTTTATTTTGATAGTTTGATTTTATTTGGATATTTTTTTTGATTTTTATTCCAATTTTATTTCGAATTTCTATTCGAATTCTTTTTTTATTTTTATTATTTATATTTTTTATTTTATTATATTTATATATAATTTTTGAATTATATTATAAATTCTATTATATATATAATATTCTAAATTCTATTATATATATAATATTTATTATATTAGTAGAATTCTATTCTCTAGTAGAATTCTATTATCTCTATTCTAATTTATTCTATTATTCTATTCTAATTTAGAATATTAGATTAATAATATAGAAATATTTAGATATTTCTTTCTATTAATATTATTAATTAATACGAATAGAAATATATATATTTCTATATTCGTATTAATTCTATTTTATATATATTTACCTATTTTTACCTATTTTTTTTTTCATTTTCAATTGAATCAAATTCAAATAAAGAAAAGATAAAATGGAATTTTATTTCCATTTTTTTTGAGTCTAGATTTCATTTAGATTTAGATTCAGTTTGATTTATCCTATAATCATATATAGTTTAGAATCATATATTCTAGAAGATTCATTCTAGAAGATTAAGACTTAAGACATATATGAATTTCATATAAGAAATTCATATCATATATTTATTTATGATATATAATTCGATTATGTGATGTGAAATTTGAAAAAACAAAATGAATATGATATCAATATACTAAACTCAAATTGTATTGGTATACTCTTTTCATTAAGATTCAAATAGAAGATTATTTCTTCTATTGAATTGATTAGATAGAGAAACAGAAGACATTGACCGATTCGATTATTATCTCTTCTTGTTCTAGTCCTAGACTTAACTTAATAGATTTGATTCAATGCGTTGAATTGTGAGGAAAGAAACCTTACATATAACTAACAACTCATAGTTCCTATCCCTCAATTAAAGGCTTTGACCCTGTACTATCTCGATTGCACCCCCCCCAAAAAAAATAGAATTAGAGTTCTAAGTCGTGAAAGAATCATTCCAAATCCCGAGCCGAGCTTTAGTACTCAAAACGGGCCCGAAATGACTGGAAATACTTGTTAATCGAATAACACCTATAAGCCTATAAAATAAAAAAATAAAGTAAGACCCCCAATGGGTTATCATATCAGTAAAAATATTTTTTTGAAGCAAACCCACACAATGGGGTGTAGCACAGTGAGAAAGTCAGTCGAATTGTAAATAATATATATCTATATAAGATACTTCTAAATAGGATACTTTACTTCTAATGGAATCGCGCGTTAGAGAACGATTCGACAGACCAAATCCCAAAACAATCCAACTCATTGATTCAGATATAATGTGAGTTGTTCCTAAATCCATTAGTGTTTGCGCACCTTTCTATTTCTATGAGTTGCGGTTGTTCTTCCGCAAAGCAAAAAAGGGCGATGCGTCTGG